CCAATGCTACGCCTTGAACCGCTCGGCCATCTCTCCTACATAATGATTATGAATCAAAAACCAAGTGAATAGTGAGTTCTTCATATTTCATTCTAGATTATTGGATTGGATAAGTATGACCAATCCATTTTAACTATATATTTGAACTATATATTACAAAATATTATAAATAAAAATAGAAAATTTTTCATCAAAGTAAAGAAAGATCTTTCGAGACCTCAAGACAATTATTTTTTTACGAAATTTTTTTATTTGTAATTTTGAAAATGAAAAGGGGGTTTGTGTTTGCAAAAACGACTCCTACTAGAAATTCGATTCGAATCCATTAAATCAATGAATTAGAACGAATCAACTGATTAATAGGTCTAGATTTTTTAGACTAGGGTTAATGGATACCTTTCTATCATAATTCTATATAGACTACGATTCCATACCTTACAAATTCTCAAATTTCTTTCCGACTTTAGAATTCTCAACAACAAACCCCTTCCCTCACCCCTCTATTCTAGATTGATAAAACATTTTGTATAGTGGATTGTATACCTGCTATGTACATAACATAAAAAAGAGGTGGTTATTCTATTTTCATCATAGAATGATTTTTTCCTCTTTGTATCATAATTCAATACAAATTTCTCGAGTTATTTGAATCTGTAACTTCAACGAAATCGGAATAGTTCGCTTCGTTGGTATACTACTACATTAGGATGAAATCGAACCGGGTTGGACCTTTTCTTATTGATTCCTATAAAAAAGGAACAATTGGAATAAAAAGCCCATAATCTTTTTTTTTCAAATCAATCTATTTTTATGTTATTTCGTACTGTACAATTCTTTTCTTTGTGGGATCATTTTCCCCCGAGAGGGAATGAGAAGAATTATAAAATGGATTGCTAGCTATGCCTAGATCGCGGATAAATGGAAATTTTATTGATAAGACCTTTTCAATTGTAGCCAATATCTTATTGCAAATAATTCCGACAACTTCAGGAGAAAAGGAGGCATTTACCTATTACAGAGATGGTGTGATTTGATTCTTTTTTTTCTCTTGGTCTTACGAGAAAGACATGTGATTCGGAAAAATTTTTGAAATAAATCTACGCTTGTTGAAGGTGAAGTTTGGAAATAGAACAATTCCTTCTGTCGTGTATCCTCGATTAATGCAACCTCAGATGCTATGTTTCAATCTTAGATTCTAGTATTGAGCGAAAGGTTATATCTAGAGGTTCTGTATTATGGGGCAATCCTACTCCACTACACTAGTACCAACGGACAGCATAAGGGAAGAAGCACTACACCTAGGAATCAACAACACGAAAACCTTGTTAGAAATGACCCCTTTCCTTATTGGGCTCGGGACTAAAAGAATGGTTGGGACAACAAACATCCATCTCGTTCGTACTTTGGATACCAATATAACCATCGAAGGTTGTTTGAAGTGACTAATTCCTGGAAATTAGGAGGCGTTGAAAACAAAGAAATTGCTCGAGTTCTCATTTCTATCTAGTTATCTAGTCTCAACACCCTTGATATTAAGAAAAGATCTCTTGCAGGAAGGTTGGCTAGAGATTTCTTGTAAAAACACTAGCCCTGCTCAGTCCATAATGAGAATATTTTCATCTTTTTGATTTCATGTATATTCTCCTTATGCACATAAGGGAGGAGCCGTATGAGGTGAAAATCTCACGTACGGTTTTGGAACGGAGATTCTTTTAATTGAATGGCGACCGTAACGGATGTCAGCTCAATCCGAAGGAAATTATGCAGAAGCTTTACAGAATTATTATGAAGCTATGCGACTAGAAATTGATCCTTATGATCGAAGTTATATACTCTATAATATAGGTCTTATCCATACAAGTAATGGAGAACATACGAAAGCTTTGGAATATTATTTTCGAGCACTAGAACGAAATCCATTCTTACCACAAGCTTTTAATAATATGGCCGTGATCTGTCATTACGTGCGACTATCTTCACTATAGAAGTAAAAAAAGAAAAACAAAAAAAGGCTTTCTACATATACATCGTCTAAAACAACGATTTTTATCAGCTGTAGCAAAGAAAAAAACTTTATATTCATAAAAGTTGAAATATGAAGAAAATAAATATATATACCTAGCTACTTTTTCTATGGATAAAAAAAGAATCTAATTGGTAAGGGAAGCACCGTAAAGATCAATTGGCGAAATTTGGGGCCAATACAATAATAACTGCGTACTTATGTCATGATGGTAGATATACTTATCTCGTGATGTGAGATAAAATAGGAATCCACTTATGTAATAGAGTTGATCCACTAAAGTCTTGAGCAGCGGTGTAGGATCAGATCCCAAAGATAGTAAGTTTTTCTTTCTTAGGAAAGAAAGTCTTTTTCAAAGATTCTATATAAATTTATATACGAAACCAAGATAGTTACCTTTCAGAAAATCGAATGATAGGGGAATTTTTTCTTCTGAAGGTGGGAAAAAAGATAAAACGAAATAAAACGGATTATTAC